AGAGGTCTTTTCTTACTTAATACCAAACATGTTGGTCTTTCTTAGATAAAAATGGTAACTCCAGCAATTTCTTTGTTCTTAACGCCCCATATTTCCAGGAATTAGTCACTTCAACGATCTTTGATGGTTATACGGGTATCCAAAGTACGAACGAGATGGATGTTTGTTGTCCTAACCATTCTTGGTAGTCCCGATCCCGATAAGAAGAAGGGGGAATTATATAATATAACAAAGTTTTCGTGTTGTTGATTCCTAGGTGTAGTGCTTTTTCCCCTATGCCACCTATTGGTACTAGTAGAGTAGGATTGACATGCAATACAGAACCTATAGGTGTAACCCTTCGCTCAATACTAGAATCGACAATTGAAGCATCTGAGGTTGCATCAATCGAGGATACACGACAGAAGGGATTGCTCTATCTCCAAACTTCACCTTCACCAAGCGTAGGTTTTTTACCAATCTTTTTCTTTCCATACCGAATCGTGTCTCTTTTTTGTAAGAATAAATAGGGCGGTAAGTAAGAAAAAAGGAATCAAATCGCACCATCTCTGTAATAGGTAAATGCCTCTTTTTCTCCCGAAGTTGTCGGAATTATTCGTAATAAGATATTGGCTACAATTGAAGAGGTTTTATCAATAAAATTTCCATTTATCCGAGATCTAGGCATAGTTTGCAATCCATTTTATAATTCTTCTCATTACCCCTCGCGGGTAAATGATCCCACAACAAAGGAATTGTACGATACGAAATGACATAAAAAAGACTAATAACTAATCTAATTATCAAATCAAAAAATGTGGATCTTTTACTCAGTCCTTTTGGGAAGGGATCAATAAGGAACTATTTGAATACGGTTGGATTTTCGATTCCAATTTAGTAGTATACCAATGAACGAGACTATTAGCTATTTAATCGAAATGCAAGAATCAAGGAACTTTTTATACGGATTATAATACTAATATAAAATAGCCCATCCTATAATAACCTAACCCCAAATTTCATTATGATAATAAAAAAAAATCGAATAAGCATAAAAATGGGGTAAGGATAACTATCCATTTTGTGTGCATAGGGTGTAGACACCATAAGATTATAGGATTAAAATCCATGGGATGATTCATCAATTTGTAATAGATCCATAGCTCATGGGAGGGGCTGTTGTTGAAAAATATGAAATGAAACTGGAAAGGAATTCTGTAATTCCTACGTAATCATAGTATAGAATCCATCGGTTGATTCATTCCAACCCGTTGGTTTAATCCGGTAGAAATGAAATATCAATAAGATGGGAGCGTCCGTCGTCTTGACAAGGATGAATACGTTTTTCTTTTTTATCCCTCGAAACTTGAAGGAAGATCGTTCCTTGACGAAAAGTTTGATATGATAATGGATCGGTCGTACCTGTACTCAATAATAAATAATATGAGTGACTCGCTATTCACTTGGTTTATGGGTCATAATTAATAAGATAAGGTTATGTAGGAGAGATGGCCGAGTGGTTCAAGGCGTAGCATTGGAAATGCTATGTAGGCTTTTGTTTACCGAGGGTTCGAATCCCTCTCTTTCCGTATCCTCATCTAATTCACCAACGTTACCAACCACACAATGTATCAAATACCAATTGATACCGTTATTCTAAGAGAAAGACCCTTCTTTATTTTCTAGTTATAGAGATAGAGATTTTTTTCTATTCCGTAATTACTGTGTTGTGATACGGAAAAGGAAAAGAACGGAAAGAGGGGGAAAGAAAGAGCGGACAGTGAATGAAAATATCACTGCTGATCCGTTTGCGATACGTGAATGGGATCAAAATCCGGATAAAATCCCTAGCGAAAAGGGGACAAAATTGTCCGAACCTTTGCTGGCTATTTTAGGTTCAAGTTTGCCGGGAATAATATTCTACGATTAGCAATTCATTGACTTTCAAACCGACCCATTTACTATCTAGTATTTGATTTACTACCCCTTTATATTGCAATGAGTGCAGAGTCAAATGTTTTGACAATTCTGCGTTGGAGGATGAATCCATATGATTTTGAATCAAAGCTCTGGATCTTTGTTTATCCTTCGTAGTAATAATATCTCGGGGTTTGCAGCGATAACTTGGTATATCTACTAGACGACCATTAACTAAAATATGTCCATGGTTAACTAATTGCCTGGCTCCAGGAATAGTTGAAGCCATACCCAATCGAAAAAGAATGTTATCCAAACGCATCTCAAGTAGTTGCAGTAAAACCTGACCCGTCGAACCGTTTGCTTTTCCAGCGATACGAACATATCGAAGTAGTTGTCGCTCCGTCAGACCATAATGAAAACGCAATTTCTGTTTTTCTTCTAAACGAATACGATATTGAGATCTTTTCCCGGAGCGGGATTGGTTTCTAAGATCACTTGCAGACCTAGGCTTTTTACTAGTTAGTCCCGGCAAAGCCCCCAGACGGCGTATTTTTTTAAAACGAGGTCCCCGGTAACGAGACATAAGGACTCCTTATTTTACAGAATAGGATAAACCTTAAGACTGAACTAAACGATAAACAAAGCGAAACCCACGGAAGTGCTAAAAAGAGAAATTAGATGAATTGTATCAATACCCGGATTATTTTGTATATATGTATGTATGGTAAGTAAGTATCCCACGATTTGTTCCGTAGAGATACAACTGTGCCAATAAGTTTTTTACTCATAATTGAATTGGAATGTGAGTTCCCGGACATAGACATAATAGATCGGGAACCCGAGATTTGGAAGAAAAAAGGGAAGAGTCTTTTCACTATTCCTTTATCTCAAGAAGATATTATCAATCATGGATAAAAAATCGATAGAGAAAAGCCGGCTATCGGAGTCGAACCGATGACCATCGCATTACAAATGCGATGCTCTAACCTCTGAGCTAAGCGGGCTCAACTCACATCACATAACATAAAATAGTGAGGCGTATTAGTTCAGTAAGCTGCTGGGATCTTAGCTTATCTTATTATAGTTATAGCTAAGCCAGTTTATTTAGTTATAACGGATCTGGCCTAAGAATGCAATCCGGATGGATCATAATGAGATTATGCATTCCTCTGATTTTATTCGTAAAGATAGGAAAAAGAAGAAGAATATTGACCGTTCCACTATTTCAGATCGAGCAGGGAAAATGCGCGGAGGAGAGGCGGATATATGTGAGATATAGCTATCCATATTGAATTGCGGATACAGAAATGATAGAATCATTTCTGGTTCTGATTGAACCAAACACTGGTCTGATAGAGCTGAAAGGGGTAAAAATAGGAGCAGGCACTTTTTTCCGATATCGGGTCGGTATTTAATGAATGGAATGGTTCTAGCAGGAAGGAAAGAGGGGAATGGAATCACAATAGGGTCCCGGGCCAAAGGGGGGATATGGCGAATTGGTAGACGCTACGGACTTGATTGAATTGAGCCTTGGTATGGAAACCTACTAAGTGGTAACTTCAAAATGAAGAGAAACCCTGGAATGAAAAATGGGCAATCCTGAGCCAAATCCTGTTTACAGAAAACAAGGGTTCCTCTCCTAGAAAGCGAGAATCGAAAAAGGATAGGTGCAGAGACTCAATGGAAGCTGTTCCAACGAATGGGGTTGAGGGTTGGTAGAAGAATCTATCCATCGGAACTCCGGGGGGGATGTCCTATGTACTGAAATATCAAACGATTAATCACAACCCGAATCCTTATTTTCTTTTATTTAATATTCTTCAATATAATATATAATAATTAGAAAATCTTATTAAAAGATAATATTATGAGAATATTCTCATAATGATTAGTTCATAACTCTTGTGAATCGATCCGATCCCAATTTGAAGGAAGAATCAAATATGAAGTGAGAAAATCATTCACTCCGGAATATCAAGCTGGGAGAGAAATGACTGATCGAACGAGAATAAAGATAGAGTCCCATTCTACCTGTCAATGCTGACAACAATGCCATTTTTTTGTAGTAGGAGGATTTTCCGTCGACTTTAGAAAGAGTGAGGGTTCCCTCTATCCCCAATAAATGCCTAGTTTACGACCTAAGCATTTATCCTCTTTTTTCGCCAGCGGTTCCAAATTAGATATGATCTGTTTCTCATTCGCTCGACTCTTTGACAAACAGACCCTAGCAGTTTCTCTTGCTCCAGCAGCGAAATGCAGTATATGTCCAAACGAAGATAACATATATATATGTGTATATTATGTATATACAAGGATATACAAGGAATCCCATTATTGAATCATTCATAGTTCATATCCCTTACAAAGAAAGGTTTTTTTAATCCAAAGAAAAAGAAATCCCAGGACTTGTAATGCTTCTTTAGTACCTTTAAATGAATTGACACAGATCCATGTCCTCCACTCCAGTAGGATAATGTATAGAGGACGGTCGGGATAGCTCAGCTGGTAGAGCAGAGGACTGAAAATCCTCGTGTCACCAGTTCAAATCTGGTTCCTGGCATATGGTTAATGTATCGAAATGTATATATACAAAGATAAAATGAATATGGATCGGGATACAATACATATTCGTTACATTAATAGGTTACATGAATAGTCTAGTAGTTATTCATCGAGGTATCTACAAAATACATCCCGACCCTTGTGGATTGGCAAAGGAATATATTCCTTCTTCTTTTTTGTTTGTCCCTACTGCCCTTCCTTTGGCTCATATTAATACTCCATACATATCCGAAGTTGTCTGAAAGACACAGAAGTCTAGTCTGTCCAGAGGGTTGAGGGGTAGGAATAGAAAAGATCATTTCCGATCCAGTACAAATACAATCTGATCCCTTTTAATTTCTGAATTTTCATATTTTTTTCGTCCTTTCCCCCATTTTTTGCTTTCCGGGGCCCATCTAAGTGATGGGCGCGGTACATAGTTCATGATGTATCTTTTGATTCATCCTATTGGCTCCGCCCATCCCCCAATGGATATGATACCTTCCATATTGGGTAATATTAATTTACTCGAATTAATTATATATAAATAAACCTCGAAC